CGATTTACAGAGACAGGCTCTAAAAAAAGCCCCCTTTTTGAAGAGTCTTATCTAATCAATATCAACGAAAATCATGACAATTCAAGATTCAAAAATTTTGAGAAAAAAACTGAAAATAAAATTGATACACAAGAGAAATAGAAGAAAAGATAAGAAGAAATACGACCACCCCCTACATATTTGATACCTTCTCCGACAAAGAAACTCATGACACCAACCGCATTCGTAATTCCATCAATTACTCGTCTATCAAAAAAATGAGTTAAGTGAGCCAAGACTCTTACGGCGCCAGTAAAACATGTTGTATAAAAAGTATCTATATAAGCACGATTATATGACCAATCATATAAGACGTTTACAATTTTATCCCAAGAGTTTCTTTCTGAACCTATTTTAACAAACGAATTAATTAAGTAGAATTTTTTGAAAGAGGAATAAATGGGTTTATATAAAAAGGACGCTAAAATTATTCCAAAATAAGCTATACTAATTGAAAAGGTTACATCTTTGAAAAATTCATACCAATCCGTCGAATCCTTTGACTTTTGGTGTAAAAGGTTAATAGATGGGGCTAACCATTTGGATAATATATCGAATTCTGTTCCTTCTTGATAAAAACGAAAAGGAATTCCTAGAAATCCAACAAAAAAAGTAAATAGGACTAATACAAGTAAAGGAAATAACATAGTATTGTCCGATTCATAAGGATAGGAAAAAATATTTTTTTTATGAAAAGGAACAATATGAATAAAAGTACGTCCCCTGGTTTTTTTTCTTACATTCTCATCACTTTGATATGTCTTTTTCGAAAAAAAAGAATCACTTTCATTATCATTATTAGTCATTTTTAATAAACGAAAATTTTTATTAATTCGTTTTGAGCACCCTTTACCCCATAGAGATATTGAATATAAAGAGGTATTTTGGTTTCCACTGTAATTTTGAAAATGAACATTTAAATGCCCTTCAAAAGTAAGTAAATAGATCCGAAACATATAAAATGCAGTTAATCCTGCTGTGGCCCAAGCTATTATTGCGAAAATCGGCGAATACAACCAACTATCATTAAGAATTTCATCTTTTGACCAAAAACAAGCAAGAGGCGGAATACCACAAAGGGAAAGTGTACCTAATAAAAAAGAGGTTTTGGTAATTGGTACATGTTTTGTTAAACCGCCCATAAGAACCATATTCTGACTTTTATCCGGAGAATACCCAACAATAGTTTCCATCGAATGAATGACGGATCCAGACCCTAAAAATAACAATGCTTTCGAATAAGCATGAGTAATCAAATGAAATAAAGCACTTCGATAAGACCCCATTCCTAGAGCTAACATCATATAACCCAATTGAGACATTGTCGAATAAGCTAAACCCCTCTTAATGTCTTTTTGAGCAAGAGCTAAAGTCGCTCCTAATAATACTGTAACTATGCCTACCAGGGAGATTAATTTCATTATAGAAGGTATAACTATGAAAAGAGGAAGAAGACGAGCTACAAGAAAAATGCCCGCTGCTACCATAGTAGCAGCATGTATAAGAGCCGAAATAGGGGTGGGTCCCTCCATAGCATCGGGTAACCATACATGAAGGGGAAATTGTGCAGATTTAGCAACTGCACCGGCAAATAATAGAGCAGCACACAAAGTAACAAAAGGCGAATTTACTTGATTATTATCAATCAAATTATTGAATATTTCGAATAAATCCCGAAATTCAAAACTACCTGTTATCCAATAAAAACCCAAAATGCCTAATAATAAACCAAAATCCCCTACACGATTAGTTATAAAGGCTTTTTGACAAGCAATTGCCGCCGGAGGTCGTGTGAACCAAAACCCTATTAATAGATAGGAACACATCCCAACCAATTCCCAAAAAATATAAATTTGTATCAAATTTGAACTAGTAACTAATCCCAACATGGAAGTACTGAAAAAATTCATATAAGCAAAAAATCTCAAGTATCCTTGATCGTGAGCCATATAATTATCACTATAAATAAGAACCATAATTCCGACAGTAGTGATTAACATTGACATAATAGAAGTAAGCGGATCGATCAAGTAGCCGAATTCTAAAGAAAAATCATTATCGAGGGTCCAAGACCATACATATTGATAGATAGAACTGCTATTTATTTGCTGAATAGACAGATTGGTTGAAAAAATCATGACTATACTTAACAATAAAATACTCAGAAAAGCCCACATACGACGAAGATTTTTTGTCGCTATCGGAAAAAGAAGAAGTCCCACTCCTATTAACATAGGAACTGGAAGTGGAAGGAAGGGTATAATCCACGCATATTGATATAGCTGTTCCATAAAAAAATAATTATTAATTAATATTAATTGTTTCCGATTCACCGGACCTTACCTCTTTTGAAGGGCGTCAATAAAAAAAAATGAAGATATAGACTAACCTAAACTAACTTAAATATCATTTTTGAATTTTTATTTCTTTTGACTTCTTCTTTCGGAATTTCTGTTAAATACTTCAAATATTCAAATCAAGAAGTTCCGATTGGTCAAATCAGATGAAAGAACGAGATTAATTACTAGTCTCCTTATAATTTCAAAATTCAAGTCAAATTTAGGCATATTTTTGCCAACTTTGACAAGTTACACAAAATAGTCTTCTTTTTTTTTAATTACTAATATTTTATGCGATTTTGCCGTATCTTTCACTCAATCTTATTTATTTTTTTAGATTTTTAGAAAAAAAATATTATCTAGAAAAGAAATAAATAAATCCATAATAAATTCGAAAAACGCAGATTTTTTCACCAATAAATGTCTTTCACATCCAGTTATACCAATGAGTAATCTCTTAATTTTTATTTAAATGGCAGTTCCAAAAAAGCGTACTTCTGCATCAAAAAAGCGTATTCGTAAAAAATTTTGGAAAAGAAAGGGCTATTGGGCAGCGTTAAGGGCGTTTTCCTTAGGGAAATCTCTTTCTACCGGAAATTCAAAAAGTTTTTTCGTGCGACAAACAAATAAAATAAGTAATAAAACATAAGATATTGGAATAATCGAAATTGTCCTGATTTGAAAATTAACTTATTTCATTTCTAAATTCCAATTTCCGATTCCCTATTGAGTTAATCAATAGGGAATGGGAATCGTTCCGGCTTTAGACTATGTAGAATAAAACTTTTGCTGTTTACCTTTCCGAATTAAAAGACAAAAAACACAAGATACTTAATTTTCTTTTTTTAGATTTTCGTATTTACATTTAGAAGGCAAGGAGTATTATTTCCCTCATGAACCTATTTGTAATATAAGAGAAGGTTTTCTTTTTTGTTTTGTGGAATTAACCATTTACTTTCTTTTTTTTTATTTCATTTTCTATATAGTAATTTTCTATATAGACTCCATACAGTTCTCGCCATCCATCCACATAAAAACATTTAGTGAAGATATTCTGGAGAAATATGTGTCAATTTTGAATGATCAAAAATAAATTCTTGATTTTTGATCATTGCTTAAATTTAAATGAATTCTTTTGTTTTACTTTTTAAAATCAAAAACAATGCATTAAAACAAAAATCTTTTTGGAGAGTTCTAACCCTTAATTCATAGCAGGATTGGCCAGTTTTACAAGAGTTCAAGTCGAAGAGAGTAGAAAATACACAATAAAAGGAAGACCTTAAACTAAAATTAAAATAATGAACCTTCAAATAGGTATTTGAAGGAATTTTTATTGATCAATTTTGATCTTTCCTAAAAAAATATTGAACCCAATTGAATTCTTAATTCTAGACGATTGTTTATTCATAAGCTATTATGAGTTCAAGACAGGCCGCTATGGTGAAATTGGTAGACACGCTGCTCTTAGGAAGCAGTGCTAAAGCATCTCGGTTCGAGTCCGAGTGGCGGCATGTAATCTCCTAAAAAAAGTAAATAGATCTTATAATGAATTCAATTCACCATTTAGATTTTATAATTAAGGGAGTCCTTTTATTTTTATGATATTTTTAACCTTAGAACATATATTAACTCATATTTCTTTTTCAATCGTTTCAATTATAATTACAATTCATTTGATAACCTTTTTAGTCGATGAAATCATAAAACTAGATGAATCATCCGAAAAGGGCATAATAATTACTTTTTTCTGTATAACAGGATTATTAATTACGCGTTGGATCTATTCGGGACATTTTCCACTAAGTGATTTATATGAATCCTTAATCTTCCTTTCATGGAGTTTTTCCCTTATTCATATAATTTCGTATTTCAAAAAAAATCAAAATATTCTAAGCATAATAATTGGCCCAAGTGCTATTTTTACCCAGGGCTTTACTACTTCAGGTCTTTTAACTGAAATACACGAATCTACAATATTAGTACCCGCTCTTCAATCCGAGTGGCTAATAATGCACGTAAGTATGATGATATTAGGCTATGCGGCACTTTTGTGTGGATCATTATTATCAGTATCACTTCTAGTCATTACAGTTAGAAAAAAGAGAAAGTTTTTTTCTACGAGTAATCATTTTTTAAATTTAAACGAGTCATTTTTCTTTGGTCAAATCGAATACATGAATGAACGAAGTAATGCTTTACAAAATAGTTCTTTTTTTTCTCCAAGAAATTATTACAGGGCGCAATTGATTCAACAATTGGATTATTGGAGTTATCGGGTTATTAGTCTAGGATTTATCTTTTTAACCATAGGAATTCTTTCTGGAGCAGTATGGGCTAACGAAGCATGGGGATCCTATTGGAGTTGGGATCCGAAAGAAACTTGGGCTTTTATTACTTGGATTGTATTCGCGATTTATTTACATACTCGAACGAATAAAAAATGGAAGGCCATAAATTCAGCAATTGTGGCATCTATTGGATTTTTTATAATTTGGGTCTGCTATTTTGGAGTCAATCTATTAGGAATAGGACTACATAGTTATGGTTCATTTACATTAACATCTAATTGAATTCAAAAAGGGTTTCTTTCGAATAGGAATCAAAAATGTACAGCACATATCAGATAAAAAAACTTTGTGTGAACTGGCACAAACCGCCGGAATCAAATATTGTAGTGATTCCCCGGGTTTTTGCCAGTTCACATTCCATTTTTTATTTAAGATAAGAGAAGAAAAAGCCTTTTTTTGTCATTCTACAATGAACATTTTCAAAAATTTTCATTTTTTATTCAAAAAAACTATCTATAAAAAGAATTAGATAGAATAACTTCAACTTTTTCAACTGATAGTGAAAGAACGAAATCGGGGTACATACCAATACCTAGTACGGGTAAAAAAATAGAGATCGAAAGAAATAACTCTCGTGGTCCAGAATCAAAAAAATAAGAGTTTGGAACATTAAATATCTTGTATCCATAGAACATCTGACGTAACATAGATAATAAATAAATAGGAGTTAATATCATTCCAATTGCCATAACAAAAGTAATTAGGAGTTTTGTCAATAAAAGGTATTTTTGACTAGTAATTAGTCCAAAAAAAACGATTAATTCGGCAACAAAACCACTCATACCCGGTAATGCAAGGGAGGCCATCGAAAAGCTACTGAACATCATGAATATTTTTGGCATTGGGATAGCTATCCCACCCATTTCGTCAAGATAAACAAGACGTATTCTATCATAAGTCGTTCCTGCTAAGAAAAAAAGTGCAGCACCAATAAATCCATGAGAGATTATTTGTAAAAGGGACCCGTTCAGCCCCATATCGGTGATAGAACCTATTCCTATAATTATGAAACCCATATGAGATACAGAGGAATAAGCTATTCTTTTTTTTAAATTACGTTGACCGAGAGATGTTGAAGCTGCATAAATTATTTGCATTGCGCCTACTATTATCAACCAAGGTGAAAATATAGAATGAGCATGAGGGAATAATTCCATATTGATCCGAACTAATCCATACGCTCCCATTTTTAATAAGATTCCGGCTAGAAGCATACAAGTACTATAATGCGCTTCGCCGTGGGTATCTGGTAACCATGTATGTAGGGGTATGATTGGCAATTTTACAGCAAAAGCAATAAAAAATCCAATATAAAATATTATTTCCAAAGCCGCAGGATAGGACTGATTGACTAATATTTCAAAATTCAATATTGGTTCAGTAGAACCATATAAACCGATACCCAGAACTCCCATTAAAAGAAAAATGGAACCTCCAGCTGTGTACAAAATAAATTTTGTAGCTGAGTAGAGACGTTTTTTTCCTCCCCACATCGATACAAGTAGATAAACGGGAATTAATTCTAATTCCCACATGAGAAAAAAAAGTAAAAGGTCCCTAGAAGAAAATAATCCTATTTGCCCGCTGTACATTGCTAACATCAGGAAATGAAATAGTCGAGAATCTCGAGTAACTGGCCAAGCCGCTAAAGTAGCTAAAGTAGTGATGAATCCCGTCAATAAAATAGGTCCTATAGAAATTCCATCTATTCCTAATCTCCAATGGAAATCAAAAAACTCGATCCATTTAAAATCTTCTATTAGTTGTATTAATGGATCATCTGATTGAAAATGATAGCAGAATGCATAAGTCGTTAGAAGAAGTTCTAAAATACAAATAGATATAGTATACCAGCGAATTACTCTATTCCCTCTATGCGGAAGAAAGAAAATTAAGGAACCAAAAAATATAGGCAAAACTACAATTAGTGTTAAGCAAGGAAAATGGTTCGTGGTAAAGACAAGATACACTTGGGACAGAAAAATCCGTGCTCAAAATATTTTGAGCACGGATTTTGTCGGTAAAAAAAAGAAAATGGATTCAAGTAGAATTTTATATAAGGTATCAATAAGCTAGACCCATACTGCGAGTTGTTTCATGCCATAAATAAACTCGAACACTCAAAAAATCCGTTGGACAGGCGGATTCACATCTCTTACAACCAACACAGTCCTCGGTCCTTGGAGCAGAAGCGATTTGTTTAGCTTTACATCCGTCCCAGGGTATCATTTCTAATACATCGGTGGGACATGCTCGGACACATTGAGTACATCCTATACATGTATCATAAATCTTTACTGAATGTGACATTGGATCTATACGTTTTTGAACGTCATAAATTTTCGGTCTAGTAAACTAACTTATAAATAAATCCGATATTTAGATACCAGACGAATCAATGGGTGATGAAAATCAATCGACTTCTCAACTCGGTTATGAGCGAGGGCCAAAATACTTTGATTTCTTATGTTTTTGCAACCGCGATCATATCTCAGCCATATCCAACCTGCCGATTTCAATTAATTTAATGAATATTACCATTTTTATTTATATAATAAATACTATTTATTCAATAAATTGGATTGGTTAATACGAGTTGATTTTCTGTTACGATAAATTGATGAAACAATAGCCGGCCCAATAGCTGCTTCAGCGGCTGCAATAGCTATAACAAAAATTGAGAAAATGTCTCCTCTTAATTGACGATTATCAAAAATATCAGAAAATGTTACAAAATTGATATTAACTGAATTTAATATAAGTTCAAGACACAT